CATAGGAATACCATTTGTTTAAATCTTTATTTTTAGACGTATGGGATTGATTGATTCCATTTCGCCATTTTTGTGGGACTAATCTAGACCATGTAATCTGAGATAAATCGTATTGATAATGACCTCTTAACCAGTTTTTCCATGTTACATAATTTGGAAGTTTCTTATGTCTTAATTCGGAATGAAATATTCCTTGTCTTCCAAAAAAATCCTTTATTTCAGTCTTAAGAAAAAAAGACGGTCGATTATATTGAAGTTGAAGAATAGATCTTAACTTATTGAAGTTAAGAACTTGGGTTTGTGATAATTTTAAAAATACATATTTTTGTGACAAGTAAGATAAATCAAAAAAAATATGTGACTTCCGCTTACTATTTCTAAGATTATCAAAAGCCCTTTTTATAGTCATAGGCGAAATAAAGTAAATTTTCTTTTGTTTTGTTTTATTAATGCTTTCTTGATTTGTTTCATTATTGTAAATGTATTTATCAAGAATTTTTTTTGTTGATGCGATAAAAAGTTGTAGAGCGATTCTGCGCATATTAATGATACATAGAAAGATATCTATGTATATTTTTTCAATGAAAAATTTAACTATTAATTGAATATTTTTTCTTTTCCAAATTTTTGGGGGTGATTCTCCATTATTATTTTTCTTTTTTCCTGTCATTCCTTTTTTTTTCTCTTTTTTCATTATTTCTATTTGATTTCTGATTGTGCTTCTTCTATCAATCCTATTTTTCATTTCTTCTTCTGCCTGTGAATAATTTGTCCAACCTGTAGATCGAATTTGACTAAGTGATTCATGAATTATCTGATTGCTGATTATAGAATCCTTTTCTTTTTGAGTTTCACTTGATTCATATATTTCTCTCGGTATAAATAATGGAATTGTCTTTCCTTTTAAAAGTTGTTTTATTATTCGTTTTACAAATAAAAATGCTTTTGCTTCTTTCTTTGTTATTTTTTTAAAAACTCTTCGAACTCTAAAATTAAATTTTCTGATTTCTACTTTATAGTCTATATCTTTAAAAATGGGTTCAAAAAAGGAAGGTGTTTCTCGAGGAGGACCAAAAGGATATTCCGTTTCCATTCCGAGAACTGTTAAAAAACAAGAATCAAAATCATCTTGTTTCTTTAGAGCTCTATCAGAGAGTCGTAGCTTAGATCTGTGCCAAGGTTTCAAATGAAAAGGATATAGGATTTTTATCTGAAAACCGTCTTTTAACCAATTTTTAGGCAATCTTGTTTTGGAGAATACCATACCATTATAGTTGCAGTTTATATAAATTTCTCTATTCCAATCTTGGAAATCCTCATACCATTCCGGAGATTGCCATAATAAAATACGGACAATATTCTTAGCTATTATCAATAAGGGTAATCTAATATATCTTCTAAAAATTGAGTGAGCTAGTAACAGAATACTTCTTGTTTTTTGTCTATGTGGAATGTTCTCCCAGGTCTCTATTGTGCTTTCCTGGTATTCTTTTTTCATTTCCAATTCTTCATTTTGAATTTCTAATTCTGACTTTGGAGCCATCCAATCTATACTACTATAAAAAATTCTCATTACCTCGGATATAGGAAAAGGAAAATCTTCCATTTTTTCCAAAAAAAGCGGGGAATGGGGATTTCCTTGAGACAGTCCCCAAATAACCACTTTACGCCTTTGAGGGCGCATAGATCCTCTGATTACGGCTCGACGAAAATCTGATTGTTCCAAATAACTTATAAAACCCAAATTTCTATTAAATTTTGTAAAAAATTTAGAATTCTTGAAATGAGAACTCTCAAAAGTTCGTTTCGAACGAGTTAAAAAAGCTATACGTTTAAATCTTCTTGTTCGAAGCTGGTGCTCCAGCCCTTGCAGCCTGCCTTGTTCTTTTCGTCGTCTTTTAAAATATTGTGCCACCTGGTTGATTAATTTGTATGACCATCGAGGGAGTTTTTTAGTGATTTGGCTTACTACAATAGATTTTCTGTGACGCTTAGGATTAAGCATAAGTGTGTTGAGTAAAAAATTTGTGTTGAGTAAAAACCTCTTATTTGAATCAATTTTTCCTTGTTTTTTTTCTGATCTTTCTATTTTCTGTTCATATTCTTGATAAATAGGATAGTGAAGAAAAATATCATGAATTTTATTTAGTTCCGTTAGTTCAGGTGTTTCTGGCCAATTTTCTATCGAAGTTTCTTTTTTGATTGAAGAAGTTTTTTTTTTGATTGAAGATGAAAACAATTTCTTCATTCTTCCACGATACATCCCATTCAAAAAGGGATCATACATTTTAACTATGCAATTCTTTTTGTTTTTAGTCTCAGCATTACACAATTTAACTAGGAAATTCTTTTTGTTTTTAGTCTCAGCATTACACAATCTAGTCTTTGTTTCAAGTATATTTAGCGAAATAAATACTGTCTCTAAAGCCTCAATTCTATTTATAAATTCATTATTTAAGTTGTTATTTTTTTGTTTGTTGGTATAAAGCCACTCGCTGTA